ATATAAAAAAATATTCCAAAATGGAATTTTAATTAAAATATAATTAATAATAAAAATTAATTTATTCATGAAAATCGACCCTTATGATAAAGAAGAACCTATAAGCATAGTCGTTTGGTCGAAAAAGATTCATGTATGTTTCCAAGACAAAGTACAAATAGTAATGGATTAGTAATTCATGCAATTTGCACATAAATAAAAAAGAAAAAATTCATAAATAAAAGGTTATAATATTCGAATTTATACTTTATTTAGTTGAATATCTTATTTGATTTTTTTGTTTATTTTGCAGTAGTCGCTGCTAGTCACAATAAAAATTTCAATGAACTAAGTCAATGAGTTATGTATGGAAAAAATAAAAATTTGAAAAAAAACTACACAAATAAAACGTATCATTTTATGTTATAGTAGTGGGGAATTATGGGACAAAAAATAAATCCGCTTGGTTTCAGACTTGGTACAACTCAGAGTCATGATTCTCTTTGGTTTGCACAACGAAGAAATTATTCCGAAAATATACAAGAAGATAAAAAAATACGAGATTGTATCAAAAATTATATACAAAAAAATAGAAAAGTATCCTCTGGTGTGGAGGGAATTGGACAGATAAAGATTCAAAAAAGAATCGATCTGATTCAAGTCATAATATATATGGGATTTCCTAAATTATTAATAGAAGGTAAGCCTAAAAAAATAGAAGAATTACAGACGAATATCCTAAAAAAACTGAATTGTGTGAATCGAAAACTAAACATTTCTATTGCAAGAATTGCAAATGCTTATAAACACCCTAATATTCTTGCAGAATTTATAGCCGGACAATTAAAGAATAGAGTTTCCTTTCGTAAAGCAATGAAAAAAGCTATTGAATTAACTGAACAAGCAGGTACAAAAGGAGTTCAAGTACAAATTGCAGGACGTATCGACGGAAAAGAAATTGCACGTGTTGAGTGGATAAGAGAAGGTAGGGTTCCTCTACAAACCATTCGAGCTAAAATTGATTATTGTTGTTATACAGTTCGAACTATTTATGGAGTTTTAGGGATCAAAGTTTGGATATTTCTAAATAAAGAATAAAAAAGAATAAAATCTTTTTCTTTATCTTCAATATCCCATATTTTTTTTAATATTAATAAAACCAAAAATGAAAAATTACTTGATTTTTATTCCCCCAAAATTCTCAATTTTATAAGATTGAATCGACCAAAAAATAAAATTAATTATTTGATATTGATCCTATTGCTATGCTTAGTGTGCGACTCGTTAGTTTTTTTAGAATGGTTCCAATTTAACGACAAAACCAATTCATGGTATAAATTAATTTAAAAGAACTAATAACCAACTCACCGCTTCGGATTATCTAGATCTAAAGAATTAGTCAAAACAAAAAATCGAAATATAAAAATAAAAAAGAAATATTAATAATATTATTATATCAACTGAAATATTGTATGAAATATTGTACAACATTAAAAAAATCATATTATTAGTTGTAAAGCAATAAGAATATACGGATAAATGAAGGGGCGAAAGAAAGAGAGAAAAATATATATGAATGATATAGAATTCTAATATGTAAAGGTCTATGGATCATCTCAAAAAAAGTAGTGTAATAAAGCATCAATATAAAATTGATATATATATCAATATATTCATAACATAAACTAATTAAGAGCTCTGAATCAATAAAAACTGAGAAGATTGATTCAAGAAAAAATAAAAAAATATTCTAAAAAAATCTTACTATTAGATATGAAAGAGCTCCGTGGTAGAATTCAGACCTAATCATTAATCGAGAAGCGGCGGGAACGATGAAACCTGCAAATACTTAAGATTTTATTAAAAACAAATCTTAATGATTAATTAGGTGGGATGGCGGAAAAAACCAAAAAACAATTCATTTTTTTTAGGAATTGTGTGCTACATTCCATTTGAATTTGATAATAAAAGAGTAAATATTCGCCCGCGAGAATTTGGATTTTTTTGATTTTTTGATTTTCGCCAATCCTATAATTAGAAAAATATTAGTAATAAAATTAAATCAAAAAAAATTAAAATTAAAGATTCATTAAAACATTATAATATAACAAAACAACATTCTCTAGTTATATACGGATAACAAAAATGGTTTATTTTATAAGAATACATATTCAGTTATATATCAAATATATATCAAATATATATCAAAACAAAATATAAAAATGTCGAATATACCGATAGGATTCTATGAAATCTCAAAAAATCCCGCGTTGATTAAACATATGAATATTAGTGCATATTATTGTATTGATTAAATCGATTTATATATATAGAATTGCTTCATTCGCGAGGAGCCGTATGAGATGAAAATCTCATGTACGGTTCTGTAATAGAGATGGAATTGAGAAACAACCATCAATTATAACCCCAAAAGAACCAGATTTCGTAAACAACATAGAGGAAGAATGAAAGGAATATCTTATCGAGGGAATCATATTTGCTTCGGAAGATATGCTCTTCAGGCACTTGAACCCGCTTGGATAACATCTAGACAAATAGAAGCGGGACGACGGGCAATGTCACGAAATGTTCGCCGAGGAGGACAAATATGGGTACGCATATTTCCAGACAAACCTGTTACAGTAAGACCGACTGAAACACGCATGGGTTCGGGAAAGGGATCTCCCGAATATTGGGTAGCTGTTGTTAAACCTAAGAAAATACTGTATGAAATGGGTGGGGTCCCAGAAAATATAGCAAGAAAGGCTATTTCAATAGCAGCGTCCAAAATGCCTATACGAACTCAATTCATTATTTCAGGATAATAATTCAAGATAATAATTAGAATTAAAGGAAAGAGGTCTTTAAGATGAAAACAAAAAAATGCAATTGTATATTCCCTTTTTTGAACACAGAATATTTTAACCTCAATCTTTGGACTGAAAGAACAAAAAATGATATGATTCAACCTCAAACTCATTTGACTGTAGCTGATAACAGCGGAGCACGCGAACTGATGTGTATTCGAATCCTAGGAGCTAGTAATCGACGCTATGCTTATATTGGTGACATTGTTGTTGCTGTAATCAAAGAAGCAGTACCAAATACGAACTTAGAAAGATCAGAAGTGATCAGAGCTGTAATTGTACGTACTTGTAAAGAACTCAAACGTAGCAACGGTATAATAATTCAGTATGATGATAATGCTGCAGTTGTCATTGATCAAGAAGGAAATCCAAAAGGAACTCGAATCTTTTGTGCAATCGCCCGGGAATTAAGACAGTTAAATTTCACTAAAATAGTTTCATTAGCACCTGAAGTATTATAAGACGAAACTTTAATTTTAATATGGATACATTATATTATTTTATGAAAAAAAATGGATTAAATTAATTAATCTAGTTTATCTCACATATATCCCTTTTGGAGTAATTATTATTAAGTATTAGAAGTAGCAATTATTATCTATTTCAAATATATTTATATTTCAGATTAATACTTGATAACCTATAAAATAAAAAATATATATATATAAAATAATAATATATATATAAATATATAATAATAATAAATATATATACAAATAGAAAGAAATAGAAAATAAAAAGAGAATAATAAATGGAATAAAGGAGCATGTTGATTATATAGAAAGTAACGGGCAACAATCATTTTCTTTTACTATGGGTAAGGATACCATCGCTGATATAATAACCTATATCCGAAATGCTGATATGAATAAAAAAGGAATGGTTCAAATACCATTTACTAACATCGCAGAAAACACTGTAAAAATACTTTTACGAGAGGGTTTTGTCGAAAACGTCAGAAAACATATAGAAAACGACAAATATTTTTTAGTTTTAACTCTACGGTACAGAAGAAATAGGAAAGGATCATATAAAAATTTTTTAAATTTAAAAAGGATCAGTACACCCGGTCTACGAATATATTCTAATTATCAACGAATCCCGCGAATTTTAGGGGGTATGGGTATTGTAATTCTTTCAACTTCTAGAGGTATAATGACAGATCGAGAAGCTCGATTAGAAAGAATAGGAGGAGAAGTTTTATGTTATATATGGTAATCGTTTAAACATCCGAATTATATGCGAAATTTTTATCCATTAAAAAAAAAAAAAAAGAAAACTCCAATTTCTAATATAACTTCACACCCCTTTATTTATATATTATTATTTAGATATTATATACAAGTATATATTCTATAATTATATACAAGGGTGAATACGCGAAACGAGTTTAACTCGAATAAAAAAAAGGGGGGGATTCACGAAAATTTAATTACTAAATAAATAACTTCCCCTGAGTATGTTTCAGGTTTCTTTATATAATGAATACAAATAAGTCATTTTAATTAGGATGTTTTTCAACTTCAACATTATTTTTCTTTTTGCAGAGAAGGCTACAATTATAAGTTCAAAATGTAAGGAAACCTTATTTTCTTCCAAAACTTTTGAATTAACTTATTAAGGAATGATAAATATGAAAATAAGGGCCTCTGTTCGTAAAATTTGTGAAAAATGTCGATTGATTCGAAGACGGGGACGAATTATAGTAATTTGTTACAATCCAAAACATAAACAAAGACAAGGATAATATTTTCATAAACGAAGGCTTTCTAAAAAAAAATAAAAAATATAATTAATATAGAAAAAAAATCAAATCGAATAAAAATTCTAGTTAAAAAATAATAAAAGATGTGTTTGTGACATGAAATGGATATATCCATACCATATATCTTGGACTTATTTTTATGAAATAATTAAATATGGCAAAACCTATACCTAAAAAAAGTTCGCGTAAAAATGGGCGTATTGGTTCGCGTAAGCATACTCGTAAAATACCAAAAGGAGTTATTCATGTACAAGCTAGTTTCAACAATACTATTGTGACTGTTACAGATGTACGAGGTCGGGTGATTTCTTGGTCCTCCGCCGGTACTTGTGGATTCAAAGGTACACGAAGGGGGACACCCTTTGCCGCTCAAACCGCAGCAGGAAATG